GATACTAATAATTCTAATAAAAGAGACGAAGTAGCTTTGATACGATATTCACAACAATCTGATTTTCGTCGAGACATAATCAAAGGTTCAATGCGAGCCCAAAGATGTAAAACAGTTATTTGGGAACTTTTTCAAGCAAATGCACATTCTCCGCTTTTTTTGGACAGAATAGACAAATCACACCCTTTTTTTTTTGATATCTCCAAACTGATAAAACTCATTTTTAGAAATTGTATAGGAAAGGGAGCAGAATTCAAAATTTCAGATTATACAGAAGAAGAAATAAAAGAAAGGGAAAAAAAGGAAAAGGACAAAAAAGAAGAGAACAAAAGAAAAGAGAAAGCGCGGATAGAAGTAGCAGAAGCCTGGGATACCATTCCATTTGCTCAAGTAATAAGAGGTTCCATGTTAATAACTCAATCGATTCTTAGAAAATATATTATATTACCGTCATTGATAATAGCTAAAAATATTGGCCGTATGCTATTATTACAATTTCCTGAGTGGTCTGAGGATTTAAATGAATGGAATAAAGAAATGCATGTTAAATGCACCTATAATGGTGTTCAATTATCAGAAACAGAATTTCCGAAAAATTGGTTAATAGACGGTATTCAAATAAAGATGCTATTTCCTTTCTGTCTGAAACCCTGGCACAGATCTAAGCCACGGTCCTCTCATATAGATCGAATCAAAAAGAAAGGACAAAAAGATGATTTTTTTTTTTTAACGGTTTGGGGAATGGAAGCTGAACTTCCTTTTGGTTCTCCCCAAAAACGGCCTTCCTTTTTTGAACCCATTTTTAAGAAACTCGAAAAAAAAATTGGAAAATTGAAAAAAAAGTATTTTATATTTCTAAAAGTTTTAAAAGAAAGAACAAAATTTCTAAATATCTCAAAAAAAACAAAAAAATGGATTATCAAGGGCATTCCGTTTTTAAAAAAAATAAAAAAAGAACTCTCAAAAGTAAATCCAATTCTATTATTTAGATTGAGAGAAATATATAAATCAAGCGAAACTAAAAAAAAAAAAGAAAAAGATTCTATAACCCGCAATCATATAATTCATAAATCCTTTAGTCGAATTCAATCTACATATTGGACAAATTTATTACTGACAGAAAAAAAAATGAAAGATCTGACTGATAGAACAAGCACAATCAGAAATCAAATAAAAAGAATTACAAAAAATAAAAAAAAAGTGACTCCAGAAATAAATGATAGTCCTAATAAAACAAGTTATAATGCTAAAAGATTCGAATCACCAAATTGGCAAATATTAAAAAGAAGAAATACTCGATTAATCCGTAAATTACATTATTTTATAAAATTTTTCACTGAAAGGATATACACAGATATCCTTCTATCTATTATTAATATTCCCAGAATTAATATACAACTTTTTGTTGAATCAACAAAAAAAATGATTGATAAATCCATTTACAATAATAAAAAAAATAAAAAAAGAATTAATAAAACAAATCAAAATAAAATTCATTTTATTTCGACTATAAAAAAGTCACTTTATAATATTAGTAATAAGAATTCACAGAATTTTTTTGACTTATCCTCCTTGTCACAAGCATATGTATTTTACAAAATATCACAAACACAAGTTCTTAACTTGTATAAGTTAAGATCTATTCTTCAATATCACGGAACGTCTTTTTTTCTTAAGACTTCAATAAAAGATTATTTTGGAAAACAAGGAATAATTCATTATGAATTAAGACATAAGAAACTTCGGAATTCTGGAATAAATCAATGGAAAAACTGGTTAAGAGGTCATTATCAATACCATTTATCTCAGATTAGATGGTCTAGATTAATAGCAGCAAAATGGAAAAATAGAATCAATAAATGTCGTACAATTCAAAATCAAGATTTAAACAAAGAGAATTCATATGAAAAAGACCTATTAATTCATTACAAAAAACAAAACGATTACGAAGTATATTCATTACCAAATCAAAATGAGAATTTTCAAAAATACTATAGATATAATCTTTTATCTTATAGATCTATTAATTATGAAAATAAGAGGGACCCATATATTTATGGATCACCATTCCAAGTAAATAAGAATCGAGAGAGTTTTTATAATTACAACACACATAAACATAAGGGCAAATTTTTTGATATACTAGGGGATATCCCTATCAAAAATTATTTAGGAAAAAGTGATATTATGTATATGGAAAAAAATCCGGATCGAAAATATTTTGATTGGAAAATTCTCCATTTTTGTCTTAAAAAGAAAATCGATATTGAGGCCTGGATCAAGATCGATACCAACAAGAATAAAAATACTAAAACCGGGACTAATAATTATCAAATAATTGATAAAATTGATAAAAAAGATCTTTTTTATCTTACGATTCCTCAGGATCAAGAAATCAATTCACCCAATCAAAAAAAAAGATTTTTTGATTGGATGGGAATGAATGAAGAAATACTAAGTCGTCCTATATCGAATCTGAAACTTTGGTTCTTCCCAGAAT